TTGTTGCAAAACTTGTTGTCGAACCTGATTAATTGCTCTTTGTTTTTCAAAAAAAAGAGTTTCATTTTTGTAATTTTCTAATCGTTCCAAACTATTGCAAGTAGCATTAATCAAATTTACTTTTTCTCGTTCTATCTCAGAATATCCATTCGTTCGATACTCATCTGCTTCGATTTCCACTTTCCGTAATCTAACCCGAGCTCTTTCGAGCTGTTCAATGGCTCCTCTACGTAATTCTTCTGAATTTCGAATAGTACTCAAGATCCTCTGTTTTCGCTTATCTAATAAATCATTTAATGAAAGTAGATTATCTTTCCATTCATTTCACAACTATAATATCTCTTCCCGAACCAAACATGAATCTTTCGATTCATTTGGCTCTCACGCTCAATTGTTTCTTTTATCTTTTCTTTGATTGATGGGCATTCCCATATCTTTGAACGGAATGAGCCTATCCTCTCTTTTCTGTTCGTATTCAAAGATATCGAAACTTATCTAACATCAGAATCTTAAGAGGACTCTTCAGACCAGACAAAAAAGAAAAAATTGTCAGCAAAGTTGTTTCTTTATTTGTTCTTTCTTTTTTATTTACAACTTATTTCCACAAAAAGAAAAAAAAAGATTTTAAAGAAAAAAGAATTCTATTCTTTCTTCTTTATATGCTCTGATAAATTAGATCAAAATTCTAATAGAAATAGAATTGAAAATTGAATAGAATTCTAAATTTCATTACTTCATTCTCATTATTATTAGAATGAGATTTTGATTTTTTTCATCCAAAAAATTCTCTTTTTTATACAAATACAATACATAGGTCGTCGATTCGGCAGTGGATAAAAAAGGGGAACCCATCTTTCCAGTTCATGGTTCAAATAATTTTATCCATATGAGTGTTCTACATCGGATAAATTCCCAATTATTCCTTTTTTATCATTTTTAAACCTTTTTGGTACTTTGGTACTAACGTAGCGGTAGAAAGAGTACCATGCTATGCTGTGCCTGGACTTCAAATAATTTATCTTTAACTTTAACCATGTAAAAGACCTCAACATTATTGGTTGATAGAGAAGAGAATCAAAGTTCATTTACCAATTAGTCACGAAATGCTATAGTTCTTACATATGAGATTTCTGAATGAAATCCAATTCCGAAGTAATTCGTCGAGATTGTGCACCCTTTCTTTCTATTTCTGCTATAAAAAAGAATACATAAATAGAAAGAAAGTGCAGCTGGTGAAATCCAACCTATTCTTGAAATACACAACTCGCACACACTCCCTTTCCAAAAAAAATCAATACACCCAGCACTACACTTAGATTTATTGGATTTGTTGCTAAAATATCGGTATTAAATTCGAAACTCCCAGCGGATGGCCAGTGCCCCACGGAAACAAAAGAATCGGTTATATTTTTCATATGCTCTCCCTTTATAGATAGGACTAACAAAGAACAGAGTTCTTTTTGTATCACTCCGCTTATTATCTTATTATTCTTAATGGAATTGGAGAATTCTCAAATTTATTAGTTATGGTTATGTTTTTATTCTTCTTTTTTTTTTTTACATTTTTATTCTACGATGAAATGAAACATTAAACAAAAGGATTTGCAAATAAAAGAGCTAATGCCACGACCAGTCCATAAATTGTTAAAGCTTCCATAAAAGCCAAACTAAGCAATAAAGTACCTCGTATTTTACCCTCTGCTTCTGGTTGTCTCGCAATACCTTCTACGGCTTGGCCCGCAGCAGTACCTTGACCAACCCCAGGTCCGATAGAAGCAAGCCCTACAGCCAATCCAGCAGCAATAACGGAAGCAGCAGAAATAAGTGGATTCATGGTAAGTTCCTCGCACCAAAAAAAGAAATGGTTAATGATACAACCAACCAATGGATTAGTACTTAATATACTTCTTTTTCTACTTTTACTATTTACTTTACTACATTTCTTTTTTATTTTTTGATCTTTATAACTAAAATCTATCGGGTCGAAGTAGCTAAAAGATCCAAACGAAATTCAAAATATTAAATATTACTGAATTGTCAGAACTACTTCGATATACCGTTTTTCCTTTCTACCTTATGTAAATAGATATTTATAAAATATCTATGTATACGGTTTTAGTCATTGCGTTTCCTTTTTTATAAACTATTCTATTCTTTCTCTTTCATTCAATTCAGAATAATAGACAAAATAGAAAAAGGACTGATATGGGAATCCATCTAAATGCAGTGGGCTAGAAAAAAAAAGAGATAAAGAGATAGGGGTAATTACTATCTTAATTACTATCTAACTAGTAAATAACATATACTCTTATTCTTCCATAACGTAAATCACCTGTACTTTTTATTCTATTAAATCGTATTCTGGAACCATTCTTCGAAACATACATAAGGATTGATACTCATAGGCATTACATATACATATATGTAGTAGGATATGTAGTGGGATCCCCAACTCTTCTTTCTCTTCCAAATTCTGCAATATCATCTATCTTTCTTCATA